ATGCATATCCGACTAAATCGATTGAGAATATCAGAATCGGATAACTCGGCCCGAATCGGCTTACTAATGGGATGCCCTGAAACGGTACAAAATTGCGCTTTAGCCAACGATCCAATCATTGGAATAATTGGGACTAGGGTTTCAAACTTCTTACTAGGAATCTCCATTAGAAATGCATTTTCTAGCATTTTAGTCCTTACCACTGAAGGATTTCTCCGTACACTTAAAAGATAACTCAGAAACTCGAAGGAATGATTGGAAAATTGGTTTATATTCATTCGATCTGCTTGAGACCACAAGTAAAAATAACATTGCCATAAAATGACAAGGTGACATTTCCATTTATTCATTAGAAGAAAACTTCCCCTTGAAGCCAGAATGCATTTTCCTTGATATCTGACATAATGCATAAAAGGATCCTTGACCAACCATAGGATATTCTGGAAATCCTTAGGAAACACTCCTCGCGGATGTTCTATTTTTCCATAGAAATAAGTTCGCTCAAGAAGGTTTCCAAAAGATGTTGATCGTAAATACAAAGATTGTTTACGTAGAAACATGAATAGGGATTCCCATTCATACACATGAGAATTATATAGGAACAAGAAGAATCTTTGATTCTCTTTTGAAAAAAAAGAGATGGATTTCTTTTGAGTAGTCAGACTAGCCCAATTACGAGACTCGTGGAGAAAGAGTCGGAATAAATGTAAAGAGGGGGCATCTTGTATCCAAGAGCGGAGATTTTGAACCAAGATTTCCGGATGAATGGGGTAAGGTATTAGTATATCTGACACATTATTTAAATGGGATAATTTATCCTCTAAAAAGGAAAATGTTGAATGAATTGATCGTAAATTCTGAAATTTTTGTAGATCTTTCCTTTCTTGAGAAGATACTAATCTCAGTGAGAATTTCATTTCCAAAATGACTGAAAATCCCGCGGATACCATTTGATAATAACTTTTTTTTTTTTTTAAAGCATTAGCCAAAAGAATCAACCACTTTTGTTGATACATTCGAGTAATTAAACGTTTCACAAGCAGTGAACTAGATTTATTGTCATAACCTAAATTTTCCACGGGTTCATAAGGACTGGATCCTTTGAAACCATGATCATGAGCAAGTGCATAAAGAGACTCCTGAAAAAGAAGTGGATAGAGGAAGTCTTGTTGTTGCGATCTATTCATTTCTAAATATCCTTGTAATTCCTCCATTTGAAATTCGCTTTGAAACAAAGGCAAAGGGTTTTTTGGGTTAGCAAATAATACATAGTACGATACAGTCAAAACAGGGTATATAGTAAGAAAATAGAAAATAAAATACCTCGGTGCCAATAGATAAGCTAATCAATGGATCCTCTATTTTTCCATCCAATTGGTTTATATTCGTTATAGAACACCTAGATGGTTCGAAATCCTTTATTGTTGCAACCCGATCGCTCTTTTGACTTTGGAATAATTTCTTTTTATCAATATACCGTTTCTGATACACATGAGTCTCCACTCCATACAGAATCTAATGGAGGTAAAAATAGTTAGGATTCAAATGGGTAATCCACTTATGAGAGAACCTTTTCCCGCACCAGGCACTAATCCATTTTTAACATCTAATTAGATCGGGTAATAATTCGAATTCAGAACAGAAGCTCGTTGCTTTTTGCTTCCCTAAAATTGGAACCAAAGGGCTCTATCCATTTATTCAATTGACCCAACCGTGAAGTTCGTTTGTCCCGCTACAAGAATCTTACAAAAAATGGATTTTGTAACGATCCGTTTAAGGACCAAATAGTCTCACAGATTGAGAGTAATACGACATGCTTCTTTTTCCACTCACCCCCTTTCAGGATCAGTCGTGGTCTTACAAACTCTACCAATGGTATGTATGAATCCGTTGCTTCATCCAAATGTGTAAAAGATTCTAGGCGCACTTAAAAGCCGAGTACTCTACCGTTGAGTTAGCAACCCGAATTAGGGTCTGTAGATACGAGCGCAATCAAACAAAAGAAAAAAAGAATAACGAGATTGGTACGACCACATCAACAAACAACAAAATGGAACTACCAACCAAAGCTAAAAAAAGAATTTTGGGTCGATTAGAAACCTAAAACTGAACAAATCAAATGAAAATCAAATAAATTACCTGGTAAATAAATATAGAAAATAGATAAATCTCTTTCCGTTTCAGAGGAGACCTTTTATGCCACAGCGAATCTAAGGAACATATCATTTGGATGAATACAAGTAAAAACAAAATAGAATAGGATCCTAGATCTATTTATCTATAATTTCATTATATTTGATCAATACACTATTGTCAACATGCCAATATGAAGGTTGCAACCTACAAAACTGAATCAAACCATGCCTCGTAACTAAGAGTCTTGATTATCTAAGTAAATTTGAAAGCTAAAAAAAAAAAAAAAAAAGATAATTAAGAACGAAAAAACGCTAAAGTACTAACAAAGGATAGGGCAGCCTCCCTTCATCCCTACTTTAATTTT